AGAGAAGCGACTTGGACAAAAAGAAAGGAAGTGACTTAGAAAAATCTTGTTTGTCGATAATCTCGGACCAATCAATCGAATATTGATTAATACGTAATCGATCGAACACTACTTGAAAACGGCTCTTCTGCTCAGCAACGAAATGTTCCAAATCTTCCTGTAAATTCTTGCTCCCATTGGACCATTTGTATCTATATGCATCAGGATCCCGATTCATGGATCTCTCGGTTCGAGAAATAAGAGGATCGAACCATTTCTTCTGACTCTTTTTCAAATTCGAGAAATGTTGGTTGATCGTATATTTCATTATAGTTCTATGATTCAGAGTATCATTTCCTATTTGATCCCTTTGAATTCCATATTCGAAGTTGCGATCGGATCTATTCATTAAAAAGAATTGATTCGATACATTTCTTATGTACCCATGGGTGCTATATTGGATTTGAATCAGATTTTGGATCAATCTATATTGATTGACTGCCTTCATTATGTTGTTGCTAGCAAATACCACTATTTTTGGTTTTGGATCTTCCAAAGCATTCCCGCAGGAGATCCGGACCCATTTTTTTCTGATCCTTCGATAAAAAGATTCATTCTCTTCATAAAAAATAGGAGGTAGAACCAATAAAGATTTCTTTTTCGATTCATCCCTGGAGTTGAATACCTCATTCAAGAATTTTTTTGGATCCAATCTGTAGGAATCAATAGAAAAGGCAAACCCCTTATGATACACCAGATCCGGCTCGGTTATTGATAGAGTTAATAGATCTGCCATTTCTTGAAATCTCTCTTCTGATTTAAAATCGTGGTGCAACGTGTATCCTCCCCTGTTCCGGTCATGGAATAGATGAAATAAATCAAAAAATAAATTTTGGTTCAAGAATGAAATCTTATTGGAACTGTCCGGTTCATCCTTCGGAACCATATCACATCCCGGATCTGATAAAATAGGATGAATTGATGCGGTATTTTGTAAATACGTAATTATCTTGAATATATCAACCATTTCTTTATTTTCCGATCTCCTGGAAGGGACAAAAGAAAAATCTTGTTGTTTCTTCAACAATTTCTGATCTCTAGTGGACCCCTCCGTAGGATTCGAACCCAGATGAAGTTCTGACCACCTGTCAGAGAAAAAAGAACGAATTGATCTTGTAGGATTCCCAAGAAATTCTTCGATTTCTTCCGGAAGCAGATGATTATTCATCTGCTTCTCACGTTCCGTGAATAGCCGGGACATTGAGGAATCCTCAGAAAGGCATTTCGGGAATCGGTCTGATTCTATCTCTGTTCGTTCCGTTTGAAGAAAGGAAGGATCCCAAAGAATCGATCTTTCTTTTAGTTGTTGAATCTCTCTTTGATTGATCAATGTGTGATATTCCGAATCCTCATTACTAATGGAATCAAAATGATCTCTGGATTGATCAGAAGATCCTTTCAATTGGCTAGAATCCGTTACTTGAACGAAAATAGATCTTGTTGTGGAATCATCATATTGCATATTTGACGATACATTCCTCAAAAAATCCGATTCGTGCGGATTCTTCCCCCAACTAACGAAGAGATCTTGGCGGAATTGCCACATATGAAATTGAGCACAATTTTGCAAAGAAATACCCCACTTGTTTCTCGAGAGGAGATGGGAAAGATGCTCAATATCATTTGATTGAATAGTTGACCCAGCTCCTTGTTGTTTGAAGAAGCCCTCCACTTCAATCGGTCTTTTTTCACGAAAAGCAGACATGAGATAACAAATCCAGAGTTTCACTAAGATTTTGAATAGCTGTCCCGAATTCGAATTCAAGTCAATTATGTTTCGCTTCTTCCTCGGAGAAAGATGATCAAACAATTCCCAAGCACGGTCCTTGCGGATCGGATCATCCGTATAGGATACAAAAGGAGACTCCAGATATTTGATATCTTTCTCTTTGAATGAGATCTCAATTCCAGCTACGGTTTCATTAGATATCTTACAACTACAATCCCTCTTTTTTACGATCCGGTTCCTCCACCACCGCGAACCCCAGTTAGATGATTCAGGCATGATACACTTTTTAGTTATTGGGAGAACCCAAGTACTCTCTTTCGGATCCATGAAACAACTCTCAGAGATCTTTTTCCCTTTTGGAAGATCCAGGAGCGAAACAATCGACCTATTGATATTGGAAGACCCAAAAGATTCTTCCAATGTATCATTTCTGGGTCCAATGGAATTCATAGGTATAGGAAGAGGCCCGATCAAATCTAAACAATCGAAATTTATTGTTTCGATTGTTTCGGCGGCCCTATTTCGATTGTTAATGTTAATAATACAATTACAATTTATAAGGACCACTACTGCAAGCAGTACTACACCTTTGATCGTGAAATATGGATTGTTTATTGAACCCTGTGAATCGCGTGAAAGTAGGATACTCCAAATTCGGGGGTCAAAGAGTTTCATAAAACGTTCTTGGTGGAAAAAAATGTGAGTGAAAGATCCCACGGAATCCAATTTGGTCCACGAATCTAAGAAATAGTGAGAATTCTTGATCTCTCTCAATATCTCTCTCAATTCGAAGATCCAGGATTTTAATGGATGTCGTTTCACTGCTTCCTGCTTCATTGATTCCTCCTAAGGATTTCATTTCAATTGGAATTTGGTTATTCACGATGTACGACGATCCCCGTTACGCATCCATGGCTGAATGGTTAAAGCGCCCAACTCATAATTGGCAAATTCGTAGGTTCAATTCCTGCTGGATGCACGCCAACGGGAACGTTCAATACGTCTATTGGAATTGGCTCTGTATCAATGAAATCTCATCATCCATACATAACGAATTGGTATGGTATATTCATACCATAACATATGAACAGTAAGAAATAGAATTCTTATCGATACTGGAACTCATAGGGAAGAAAATGGATTTATGGATGGAATCAAATATGCAGTATTTACAGACAAAAGTATTCGGTTATTGGGGAACAATCAATATACTTCTAATGTCGAATCAGGATCAACTAGGACAGAAATAAAGCATTGGGTCGAACTCTTCTTTGGTGTCAAGGTAATAGCTATGAATAGTCATCGACTCCCGGGAAAGGGTAGAAGAAGGGGACCCATTATGGGACATACAATGCATTACAGACGTATGATCATTACGCTTCAACCGGGTTATTCTATTCCACCTCTTAGAAAGAAAAGAACTTAAATCAAAATACTTAATAACACGGCGATACATTTATACAAAACTTCTACCCCGAGCACACGCAATGGAGCCGTCGGCAGTCAAGTGAAATCCAATCCACGAAATAATTTGATCTATGGACAGCGTCGTTGTGGTAAAGGTCGTAATGCCAGAGGAATCATTACCGCAAGGCATATAGGGGGAGGTCATAAGCGTCTATACCGTAAAATCGATTTTCGACGGAATGAAAAAGACATATCTGGTAGAATCGTAACCATAGAATACGACCCTAATCGAAATGCATATATTTGTCTCATACACTATGGGGATGGTGAGAAGAGATATATTTTACATCCCAGAGGGGCTATCATTGGAGATACCATTGTTTCTGGTACAGAAGTTCCTATCTCAATGGGAAATGCCCTACCTTTGAGTGCGGTTTGAACCATTGATTTACGTAATTGGAAGTAACCAATTAGGTTTACAACGAAACCTAGAAATCGATCACTGATCCAATTTGAGTACCTCTACGGGATAGACCTCAACAGAAAACTGAAGAGTAATGGCAGCAAGTGATTGAGTTCAGTAGTTCCTCATATAAAATTATTGACTCTAGAGATATAGTAATATGGAGAAGACAAAATTGTTTGAAGCACCGATAGAGCCGGAAGCGCCCCTTGTTTCAAAGAGAGGAGTACGGGTTATTCACATTTCATTTGATGGTCAGAGGCGAATTGAAAGCTAAGCAGTGGTAATTCTACCCCCCCGGGAAAAATAGAGATGTCTCCTACGTTACCCGTAATATGTGGAAGTATCGACGTAATTTCATAAAGTCATTCGGTCTGAATGCTACATGAAGAACATAAGCCAGATGAAGGAACGGGGAGACCTAGGATGTAGAAGATCATAACATGAGTGATTCGGCGGATTTGGATTCCTATATATCCACTCGTGTGGTATTTCATCATACGATTCATATGAGATCCATCTGTCTAGATATCATCATATACATCCAGAAAGCCGTATGCTTTGGAAGAAGCTTGTACAGTTTGGGAAGGGATTTTGATTGATCAAAAAGAAGAATCTACTTCAACCGATATGCCCTTAGGCACGGCCATACATAACATAGAAATCACACTTGGAAAGGGTGGACAATTAGCGAGAGCAGCGGGTGCTGTAGCGAAACTGATTGCAAAAGAGGGTAAATCGGCCACATTAAAATTACCATCTGGGGAGGTCCGTTTGATATCCAAAAACTGCTCAGCAACAGTCGGACAAGTGGGTAATGTTGGGGTGAACCAGAAAAGTTTGGGTAGAGCCGGATCTAAGTGTTGGCTAGGTAAGCGTCCTGTAGTAAGAGGAGTAGTTATGAACCCTGTAGACCATCCCCATGGGGGTGGCGAAGGGAGGGCCCCAATTGGTAGAAAAAAACCCGCAACCCCTTGGGGTTATCCTGCGCTTGGAAGAAGAAGTAGAAAAAGGAATAAATATAGTGATAGTTTGATTCTTCGTCGCCGTAGTAAATAGGAGAATATTGAAAATAGAATATGTTTCCTCATCTTTACAAAAAAAAAAGGAGTAATTAGCTGTGACACGTTCACTAAAAAAAAATCCTTTTGTAGCTAATCATTTATTGATAAAAATTGCGAAGCTCAACACGAGGGCAGAAAAAGATACAATCGTAACCTGGTCCCGGGCATCTACCATTATACCCACAATGATCGGCCATACAATTGCTATTCATAATGGAAAGGAACATTTGCCTATTTATATAACAGATCGTATGGTAGGTCACAAATTGGGAGAATTTGCACCTACTCTGAATTTCCGGGGGCATGCGAGAAACGATAATAAATCTCGTCGTTAATATATTAATTAATGTTAATATATTAATTAATAAAGTGGATATGGGTGCTCATCGTTTATTGGTGGGAGGTGAACCTTATGATAAAGAGTGACCCAGATGTAGAAGTATACGCTTTAGGTCAACATATACGTATGTCTGCTCATAAAGCGCGAAGAGTAATTGATCAGATTCGTGGGCGTCCCTACGAGGAAACACTTATGATACTAGAACTCATGCCTTATCGAGCGTGTTATCCCATTTTAAAATTAGTTTATTCTGCAGCAGCAAATGCTAGTCACAATAGGGGATTCAACGAAACGGCTTTAATCATTAGTCAAGCCGAAGTTAATGAAGGTACTAGCATGAAAAAGTTAAAACCCCGAGCCCGAGGACGTAGTTATCCGATAAAAAGACCCACCTGTCATATAACTATTGTATTGCAAGATATATCTAAAGATAAAAACTATTTCATATGGTTAAGAAAAGATGGATGGGTATATAAAAATAAGTATACAGATGTCAGAGAGAGGTATCTATATATGATGGATCATATGCTATATTGTAACAGAATGACGTGGGCTAATAGAGAAATGATATGGCCTTATAGAGATAGCGAGGTGCTATGGGACAAAAAATAAATCCACTCGGTTTCCGACTTGGTACAACCCAAAGTCATCATTCTGTTTGGTTTGCACAACCAAAAAGTTATTCCGAGGGTCTCCAGGAAGATCAAAAAATACAGGATTGTATCAAGAATTATGTACAAAAAAATAGGAAAATATCCTCGGGTGCCGAGGGAATTGCACGCATAAAGATTCAAAAAAGAATCGATCTGATCCAGGTCATAATATATATGGGATTCCCAAAATTGTTCATAGAGGGCAGCCCGCGAGGAATTGAAGAATTACAGAGCAATGCACAAAAAGAATTTCATTCTGTGAACCAAAAACTTAACATTGCTATCACAAGAGTTGAAAAACCGTATGGACAACCTAATATTCTTGCAGAATTTATAGCCGAACAATTAAAGAATAGAGTTTCGTTTCGAAAGGCAATGAAAAAAGCTATTGAATTAACTGAAAAAGCAGATACAAAGGGAATTCAAGTACAAATTGCAGGGCGTATCGACGGAAAGGAAATAGCACGTGTCGAATGGATCAGAGAAGGTAGGGTTCCCCTACAAACCATTCGAGCCAAAATTGATTATTGTTCCTATACAGTTCGAACTATCTATGGGGCATTAGGAATCAAAATTTGGATATTTGCAGACGAGGAATAATGGGCCTTTCGTTGTCTTTCTGTTCCATCCATCCGACAATTGAATAAAAAATCACAAACTCGTTCATTTTTTTCCGTTCAATCAAAAAAATGAGAATTTTTTAGAATTCTTAATTCTTTAATTCTATAGGGTTGAATAACAATTCGATTGACTCCATCTCCATATAATTGCTATGCTTAGTGTGTGACTCGTTGGTTTTTTATTTAGAGTTAGGTTAGGATTAAAAAACAAAGGGCCATCCCCTAGTATGAACTAATAACTATATAACTAATAACCAGCTCATTGCTTCGTATTATCTGGATCCAAGGAACCAGTCGCTATATGATGTATTGATCATATTGTTGTAGCAACTGAAGCATTTTTTTTACATATACATAAAAGAAAAAGAAATCTATCTATAAGGTTGTGAAGCAAAAACAAAGGGATATGGATAAATGGAGGGGTGAGAGAAAGAAAGAAAAAGAATAGCAATGATATATGATTCCAATATGTATGGTCTATGAACTATCTTATAAAAGGCAATGTAATAAAGCATTAATGTATTCGTCCATAATTAATAATTAGATTCGATGAATTATTTATACGAAAAATCAAAAAGAATAAAGAGCGCCGAGTCAATAAAGACTGAGAAGATTGATTCAGGAACAAATTTTATTAGGAGCTCCATTGCAGAGTTCGGGCCTAGTCATTAATCGAGAAGCGATGGGAACGACAGAACCTGTGACTGAGGAAGATTCCCTTGAAAATGAATCCTAATGATTCATTGGGTGGGATGGCGGAACAAGCCAAGAACCAATTCATTTATTCTGATAGGTCATGGAACGCCCCTACGAATGAAAGGGATGTTGAAAGAGCAAATATTCGCCCGCGAAAGCCTTACTGGATTGCTAAGTTTTGGGCAATTCAATAAAAATAAATGAAATAAAGGTAAAAATGAAGATTCATAAATTATAAAATGAAATTTCTCATTTTATTTTATTCCTACGTGTATGTGACAGATTATATCTCAAAAAATTCCATGATTCATTATTCATTCAATTCAAAATATATACAATATTATTTAAATTTAATCGTTTCATTCGCGAGGAGCTGGATGAGAAGAAACTCTCATGTCCAGTTCTGCAGTAGAGATGGCATTGAGAAACAACCATCAACTATAACCCCAAAAGAACCAGATTTCGTAAACAACATAGAGGAAGAATGAAGGGAATATCTTATCGAGGCAATCGAATTTGTTTCGGCGGATACGCCCTTCAGGCACTTGAACCCGCTTGGATCACATCTAGACAAATAGAAGCGGGGCGGCGAGCCATGGCACGATATGCGCGTCGTGGTGGAAAAATATGGGTACGTATATTTCCAGACAAACCTGTTACAGTAAGGCCTACCGAAACACGTATGGGTTCGGGGAAAGGATCTCCCGAATATTGGGTATCCGTCGTTAAACCGGGTCGAATACTTTATGAAATGGGTGGAGTATCAGAAATTGTAGCCAGAGAAGCTATTTCTATAGCTGCGTCCAAAATGCCTATACGAACTCAATTCGTTATTGCGGGATAGGGATATGGAACGAAAGGAAAGGGGCCTTGTGATGAAAAAACCGCAGTTTTTTTATTTCTGGACAAAAAATCTTTCTTCTTTTTTTCTTCGCCCTTTAGTTAGTTAGCATTGAAAGAAAAAAGAGAAAAATAATAAGAATGATATGATTCAACCTCAGACCTATTTAAATGTAGCGGACAACAGCGGGGCTAGAGAATTAATGTGTATTCGAATCATAGGAGCTAGTAATCGCCGATATGCTCATATTGGTGACGTTATTGTTGCTGTAATCAAAGAAGCAGTTCCCAATATGCCTCTACAAAGATCAGAAGTGATCAGAGCTGTAATTGTACGTACATGTAAAGAACTCAAACGTGACAATGGTATGATAATACAATATGATGACAATGCAGCAGTTGTCATTGATCAAGAAGGAAATCCCAAAGGAACTCGAGTTTTTGGTGCGATCGCTCGGGAATTGAGACAGTTGAATTTTACTAAAATAGTCTCATTAGCTCCTGAGGTATTATAAATAGATTCTAAATAAATACTAATAGATGAAAACATAATAAAACATAAAAAAAGGGAGGTTCATAGTAAGATATCTGAACTGAATTAGATTCCATTAATTAGTAGAATGCATTAGTAGATTGTTTCTCACGCATATACCTTTAATAATTCATGAAAAAAAAAAAGAGTAGAGCATGCTGATTATATAAAAACCCGGAGGCACCAATAATTATAGTTCATCATGGGTAGGGACACTATTGCCGAAATAATAACTTCTATACGAAATGCTGACATGGATAAAAAAGGAACGGTTCGAATAGCATCTACAAATATCACTGAAAACATTGTTAAAATACTTCTACGCGAAGGCTTTATCGAAAATGTGAGAAAACATCGAGTAAGCAAGAAATATTTCTTGGTTTCAACTCTGCGACATAGAAGGAATAGAAAAGGGCCATATAGAACTGTTTTAAAACGTATCAGCCGACCCGGCCTACGAATCTATTCCAACCATCAACGAATTCCTAGGATTTTAGGAGGGATGGGTATTGTAATTCTTTCGACTTCTCGAGGTATAATGACAGACCGAGAGGCTCGACTAGAAGGAATCGGGGGAGAAATTTTGTTATATATATGGTGATCTTTATGATCTACGAATTGCATCCGTAGGAAAACTTCCTATTCTTTTTTTTTTGAGAGGAGAAGGGTTGTCTAATATCACTCCTACTCCATGAGTTGATAATTAAAGGGGTTACCTGGAATGAAAGAACAAAAAAAAAATGGATTCATGAAGGTTTAATTACTGAATCACTTTGGTATGTTTCGGGTTCGTAGTGACCTTTCAACATTCTTCTCGTTCGGATACCATCGGAGGTTCAAAATTTGAAGAGACTTATTTTCTTTTCTTCGAAGGAGTAGATTAAAAATTAAAATTTAGGAGTAACAAATAACAATGAAAATTAGGGCATCCGTTCGTAAAATTTGTGAAAAATGTCGACTGATCCGTAGGCGGGGACGGATTATAGTAATTTGTTTCAACCCGAGGCATAAACAGAGGCAGGGATAATCTTTTCTTAAAAGAGACTCTCTACTCTCTAAAGGACTCAATACAAAAATAAAGACCCGTTTTGACATGAAAATAATATATCCGTATATTTCTGACTCATATTTAGGAGATGATAAAATATGCCAAAAACCATAACAAGAATTGGCTCACGTAGGAATGGGCGCATTAGTTCACATAAAAATAGACGTCGAATACCAAAAGGGGTTATTCATGTTCAAGCAAGTTTCAACAATACCATTGTAACGATCACAGATATACGGGGTCGGGTTGTTTCTTGGTCCTCCGCCGGTACTTGCGGCTTCAGGGGCACAAGAAGAGGGACGCCGTTTGCTGCCCAAACCGCAGCCGCAAACGCTATTCGTACAGTCGTAGATCAGGGTATGCAACGAGCAGAAGTTATGATAAAAGGTCCTGGTCTTGGAAGAGATGCAGCATTACGAGCCATTCGTAGAAGTGGTATACTATTAAGTTTTGTCAGAGACGTAACCCCTATGCCACATAATGGGTGTAGGCCTCCTAAAAAAAGGCGTATATAGAAATATATATTGAGATTGATAATTGAACAAATTTCAAGAGAAAGAAATGATTAA